TTAATATTGTGGGTTTATGTATTTCATTTAAAAGACCCGACGTAGCAAAGCCTTGGATAAAAATAGTACTTGAGGCAGTTATTGTGGTTAAATAATTTTTTCGTTTTTTTAAATAGGGCACTATATGAATAAGGGAGAAACTCCATGAAAGAAAAATTAATGATTCATATAAATCACTTAGTGGGAAATGGCCCGAATAAATCCAACGAGTGATTAATAATCCTGTTAGACATAAAAAAGTAGCTAGCATCCCCTTTTCTGACGAATCATATGGTTTTATGATTTCATTGCCCAATAAGGTTATCAAATGAATTGTAATCACAATTGAAACAATAGAAAAGGAAATATGAGTTAATATATGCTCTAAAGTTGAAAATATCATAAAAAAGAAAAAAGGTGGGGATCCCCCATATTAATATTAATTATTGGGAATTTAATTTATTTTTATTATAGGATCTATTGGATCTCGTTTAGAAGATGGCATGCCGCCACTCGGACTCGAACCGAGATGCTCTAGCACTGCTTCCTAAGAGCAGCGTGTCTACCGATTTCACCATAGCGGCTTGCTCGAATTCATAATAGCCTATTTATATTCAATAGTCGAGATTGAACAAGTCAATTCAATCAAATATGTTTTTTTAGTAAAAATTAAATTGATAAAAAAAATGAGTTCAAAAGTCAATTTGAAGATTCATTAGTTTCATTTATTTTTCTTTAAGTGTCCATTTATCTTAGGGCTTTTTACGTAGTTTATGCGATTCTAAAATCGAACTCTTGCAGCTATAGAAATCTCTCGCTAGAATAAAAAAACTTTTTTCATTTTTTACGCTTATTGTCATGTCATTATTTCTGGTTTATCTGATTTCATAATCATAAATTTGAAACAAAAAAGAAATTTTCTCAATGAATCTAAAACTATTTTGTATTTGGAGTACTGCAAATTCACACTTGTACATAATATAATAATATCTCAACAATCAAGTTCTTTTATTGATTATTTTATTGATGATCTGAAAATTGGAGATATATGGTAAATCCATTACATATGCTAAATGCAATAAATTAAGAAGTTAGTTTTTAATATGGAATCCATTAGTTTCAACAATCTGCCCTTCCCGAAAAGATAAAAAATTTTATTTATTGGAATTGTAAAGGTCGATGGGGAAAAAAAGACTCCCCACCACCAAAATATGAGTGAAAACATACAAAAAAAAATAAAAAATTGTATTTCTTTTTTTATTTAGATTTTTAGATTTAGAATTCAGAAAATAGAAGAATTATTCTTTTAGACATAACATTAAGATTCTATTTCATATTAATATGAACTTTGAATCAAATGCATTTCGATTATTCCAATATTTTAGGACTTATTTGTTTGTCGTACAAAAAAACTTTTTGAATTCCCGGTAGAAAGAGATTTCCCTAATGACAAAGCTTTTAACGACGCCCAATATCCTTTCATTTTCCAAATATTTTTACGAATACGCTTTTTTGATATCGAAGTACGTTTTTTTGGAACTGCCATTTAAAAATGAAGAAGTTACTCATTGTTATAGTTGGATGTGAAAGACATCTATTGTTCTATTATTATTCTTATTCATTATCTATTTTTTCTCTAAATAATATAATATTCTCTTCATAAAAAAGAAATATAGATATGTCAAAGATCCATGAAAACTGGATCAAAAATGACTCGAAATAACAAAATATTCCGTAAAACCAAAAATTAATTTTTGGTTTGGAACTATTGGTTCGCGTTGTTTATCTCTCAAAGTTATATCTTTAGAATCTGCATGTCATAGAAATCAAATCAAACTTAATAAAATAAAAAAAGAATCTAAAAGACCTTTATTTTCGGCATTCTATACTTGATTTACATGTAATAAAATACCAGGATTGTACTTTTTACTAATAAATTGATAGTCAAACTAGAAAAAAATACAACTAAATTCAATTTTCAAATTCGAATGAGACTAGTAATAAATCTGTTAAAAGATACGTGGTTTGATAAAAAAGGATCTCAGTCATTTTTGATCCTTTCTCGCTAAAAAGTTCATTTTAGTTCCATATTTTTCTAAACTTTACTAATAAATTGTTTTGATTGAAATGGAAAACAATCAATCCCATAATGAATTAGTTAATTAATTGAAAATTAGTTAATGAATTGAAATAAACTAACTAAAATCAAGAGTTTTTTTCATTAGACCGATGACCTTAGTTAATCTTATAATTCGTATCCGCATCAAGTACTCTTTTTAGGCTAAATTTTTATCCTTGCTCTATGAATATAAATTTTGATTACGATTACAATAAATTATTATATTTTTATTTTCCTATTATAAGTGTTCGTTTTTTTATATGTCACTTGGTCATATCATTTGACCAATTGTAACTTCTTTTTTGAATATTTGAACGGTTTTGAAAAGACTCAGAATTAATAAATACTAATATAAACTTCTTAAATCAGTTAGTGCATATTTTGATTTTTTATTGACTTTTTCGAAAGGTAAGATCCGGTGAATCGGAAACAATTAATTAAGAATAAAAAACTTTTTTTATGGAACAGACATATCAATATGCGTGGATAATACCTTTTCTTCCACTTCCAGTTCCTATGTTAATAGGGTTGGGACTTCTTCTTTTTCCGACGGCAACAAAAAGTCTTCGCCGTATGTGGGCTTTTCAGAGCGTTTTGTTGTTAAGTATAGTCATGATTTTTTCCATGAATCTTTCTATTCAGCAAATAAATAGTAGTTCTGTCTATCAATATGTATGGTCTTGGATTATTAATAATGATTTTTCGTTAGAATTCGGATACTTGATCGATCCACTTACTTCTATTATGTCAATACTAATCACTACTGTTGGAATTTTGGTTCTTATTTATAGTGATAATTATATGTCTCATGATCACGGGTATTTGAGATTTTTTGCTTATATGAGTTTTTTCAGTACTTCTATGTTGGGATTAGTTACTAGTTCAAATTTGATACAAATTTATATTTTTTGGGAATTAGTTGGAATGTGTTCGTATCTATTAATAGGATTTTGGTTCACACGACCTGTTGCAGCAAAGGCTTGTCAAAAAGCCTTTGTAACTAATCGTGTTGGCGATTTTGGTTTATTATTAGGCATTTTAGGGTTTTATTGGGTAACGGGGAGTTTCGAATTTCGTGATTTATTCCAAATATTCAATAACTTGATTTCTAATAATGAGGTCGATTTTTTATTTGTTACCTTGTGCGCTGTTCTTTTATTTGCCGGTGCGATTGCTAAATCTGCACAATTTCCTCTTCATGTATGGTTACCTGATGCGATGGAAGGGCCGACTCCTATTTCGGCCCTTATACATGCTGCTACGATGGTAGCAGCGGGCATTTTTCTTGTAGCCCGACTTATGCCTCTTTTCATAGTCATACCCCACATAATGAATTTTATCTCTTTGATAGGGATAATAACAGTTTTTTTAGGAGCTACTTTAGCTCTTGCTCAAAAAGATATTAAGAGGGGTTTAGCCTATTCCACAATGTCTCAATTGGGTTATATGATGTTAGCTTTAGGTATGGGGTCTTATCGCAGTGCTTTATTTCATTTGATTACTCATGCTTATTCTAAAGCATTATTGTTCTTAGGATCGGGATCCGTTATTCATTCAATGGAAACTCTTGTTGGGTATTGTCCAAAAAAAAGTCAGAATATGGTGCTTATGGGAGGTTTAACAAAACATGTACCAATTACAAAAAATTCTTTTTTATTAGGTACACTTTCTCTTTGCGGTATTCCACCCCTTGCTTGTTTTTGGTCCAAAGATGAAATTCTTAATGATAGTTGGTTGTATTCACCTATTTTTGCAATAATAGCTTGGTCTACGGCGGGATTAACGGCATTTTATATGTGTCGGATTTATTTACTTACTTTTGAAGGACATTTAAACGTTCATTTTCAAAATTACAGTGGAAAAAGGAATACCCCCTTATATTCAATATCGCTATGGGGTAAAGAAGGTTCAAAAATAAGTAACAAAAACTTTCGTTTGGTAACTTTATTAAAAATGAATAAGAATGGACGTCCTTCTTTTTTTTCAAATAGAGTATATAAAATTGATGAGAATGTAAGAAATATGACCCCACCCTTTCTTTCTATTCCGAATTTTGGCAATATCAAGACTTCTTTGTATCCTTATGAATCGGATAATACGATGTTATTCCCAATACTTATATTAATTATATTTACTCTGTTCGTTGGATTCTTAGGAATTCCTTTAAATCAAGACGTGGATATATTAACAAAATGGTTAACCCCGTCTATAAATCTTTTACATAAAAATTCAAATAATTCAATAGATTGGTATGAATTTTGTAAAGATGCCTTTTTTTCAGTCAGTATAGCCTCTTTCGGAATATTTATAGCATTTTTTTTATATAAACCTGTTTATTCATCTTTTCAAAATTTGGACTTAATTAATTCATTTTTTAAAATGGGGCCTAGGAGAAATTTTTATGACAAAATAAAAAATGCTATATATGATTGGTCATATAATCGGGGGTACATAGATGCCTTTTATGGAACATTCTTGATTGTGGGGACGAGAAAATTGGCCGAATTCACTCATTTTTTTGATAGACGAATAATAGATGGAATTCCAAATGGAGTTGGTCTTATCAGTTTCTTTGTAGCAGAGGTTATTAAATCGGTAGGGGGGGGACGTATTTCTTCTTATCTGTTCTTTTATTTTTCTTATGTATCCATTTTTTTAGTAATTTACTACTTTTTGAATCTTTAAGTCTTTCTTTAAGTCTTTCCAATCCATTTCATGAATAAAATGTGACCAATTATCCAACCAACAAAACTACTTGTTACAAATAGCATCTTGCTGTTGCATCGAAACATAAAAATGTTGACTAATCTCGCTAACATTGAACTTGGTAAAATGAAATGATTGAATAATTGAAAAATGAGATTATTCAGGAATACACATTGAATGCTGAGATTACGCATTG